TCAGTATACTTGGAATAATCACATTAATAGTTGCATTGACACTTATCTTCAGTCTCAAATCTGTATTGATAGTTACACTGTAAGTGGTAGTGACAATTCCAGTAACAATTACATTTCTAGTTCCATTTGTGGTAAAAGTGGAAATACTAGTAAAAAAGTCGGAAGGAGTATACGACAAGGTTCTACTAAGCTGGATGTAACTCAAAAATACAAGCATTTGTGGGTTCAATGCGAAAATTGTTATGGATTAAATTATAAGAAATTTTTTAAATCAAAAATGAATCTTTGTGAACAATGTGGATATCATTTGAAAATGAGTAGTTCTGATAGAATCGAACTTTCGATCGATCGGGGTACTTGGGAGCCTATGGATGAAGACATGGTTTCTCTGGATCCCATTCAATTTCATTCAGAGGAGGAGCCTTATAAAAATCGTATCGATTCTTATCAAAGAAAGACAGGATTAACCGAGGCTGTTCAAACGGGCATAGGGCAATTAAACGGTATTTCCGTAGCAATAGGGGTTATGGATTTTCAGTTTATGGGGGGTAGTATGGGATCCGTAGTCGGGGAGAAAATTACCCGTTTGATTGAATATGCTACTAAAGAATTTCTACCTCTTATTATAGTGTGTGCTTCTGGAGGGGCACGTATGCAAGAAGGAAGTTTGAGCTTGATGCAAATGGCTAAAATATCTTCTGCTTTATATGATTATCAATCAAATAAAAAATTATTCTATGTACCAATCCTTACATCTCCTACTACTGGTGGGGTGACAGCCAGTTTTGGTATGTTGGGGGATATCATTATTGCCGAACCCAATGCCTACATTGCCTTTGCGGGTAAAAGAGTAATTGAACAAACATTGAATAAAACAGTACCCGAAGGTTCACAAGCGTCTGAGTATTTATTCCAGAAGGGTTTATTCGATCTAATCGTACCACGTAATCCTTTAAAAGGCGTTCTGAGTGAGTTATTTCAACTCCACACTTTCTTTCCTTTGAATCAAAATTAGAACATTAAGTCCATTATTTTGAGCAAACAAGTAATTCATTTATCGGAATACAAGTGAAATTGAGACGAATGGGTTTTCTTTGTTGACATAAGATCTAATTGTATAACGAATCAAGAGTCACATAAACTCGGAAATCTGACCCTTTTTCTATATTCCTGATTATTGATCAAGAAGTCTCTATTAATAACATAACAAGATAAAAGATGAAATTCTTTTTTTCGTGAAATTAGGCAAATAAAAAATCTTCTTCTCGTCATATATAATTAAATTAAAATCTAGAAAATATAGTTTTTATCTTTCTATAGCGTACGATAATCCTATTTTGACTAAGAATCCCTGCTGGATGGGATTCTAACAAACCCTTGAATCAATATAAATTTAATTTAATTCATTAAAAAAAACTTTTTGCTTAGTGAATGAAATTCGAAGACAAGAGCAAAAAATGAAGAAAATAATATCTCATCCATATCCTCTCAAATTTTTCATGTAGAAAGACGAAAAACTACATTATATACTCACTTAGACTTAGATAGTAGATACTTATATTATATTATTTTAATTAATTCTTAATCTTAATAGATATAGATATTAATTTAATAGATATAGATATTAATAAAAATTTTAAGTAGTAATAATTCCAATTTAGAATTATCAAATTATAATCAAATCAAAGTATTTATTTATTTATAATATAAATAAATACTATATTATATATTTTTATTATTTTATTATAATTATAATATATTAATAATGTAATGATATGTATATATATAAGTAAGAAGTAAGATATAAGTATAATAATAAATAAATTAATTAAATATATATATATAAGATAAGATATATATAAGATTAAGAAGAAGATATATATATAAGTAAGATCTTTATATATATATATTATATAATAAGAATAAGATATCTTTCTTTATATTATAAATAAATATAAAATCTAAATAAAAATAACAGGTACAAATAGTAAATCGAGGTACCCATTCTATGACAACTCTTAATTTTCCCTCTGTTTTGGTCCCTTTAGTAGGCCTAGTATTTCCGGCAATCGCAATGGCTTCTTTATTTCTTCATGTTCAAAAAAACAAGATTGTTTAGAGCCGAGGGCGCAAAATATTATCTTTTTTTTTTCAAAACTGACGCTTGTATCATAACACAGATATCCATTTAGCTAAATATGGTCTAAGAGGCTTCCGTCGAAATCTCCCCAAAATGCTATTAACTAGTTTCAAATAGACCCGAATCGACAAATAGCTGATAAAGCTGGTCTATCTATATACATGTGGCTATCTTTAGTGAGTCATACGAAGGGTGTGTTATTAGTTTAGATCTAACCAATTTAATGAATTACTCCTAAAGGTTCACATCAAACTAGTGCTAGTTGATGCGAGTTACTTCGGAAATAAACGGCAAATTCATTTGGGGTATTCTCTCAATTCCAAAAAAAGCAACCGGATCAAGTATGAGTTGTCGATCAGA